CCGCAGCGTCTACCAATTTCGCCATATCCCCTTTTTGTTTTGAGATTAGGATCTCATTTTTATTGAGATGTCGTTCTCTTTTTTATTTCATTTCTGCTGGAACCGTTGAATTCATTAAATACTGATTCCTATCTCGAAAAAGTTTTTCTCCTCTTTTATTTCTTGGCTATCTTCTTTCATCTTCTATAGGAAACCCGCACCCGCATTTGGTCCAATCAGAAACGATTCTATCATTTCTGTATCTGCAATTCAATATAGATGGAGATATACCACGTATATATGTCTCTCTTCTGCTCGTTTTTCCCATGCAATTTGGAATACTTGAACGGTCGATTCTTTTTTTCGTCTGAGCTTCCATCTTTACGAATCAAAGCGCAATAATTTCTAATTATTTAAAACAAATCATTCCATTTAGAAATAAAAAAGATATATATGATGATATGAAATAAAATATATAAGTGTAATAAAAAGACTTTCAAATATCATTTGAAAGCAAAAACGAAAATGATTTAATCTAAAAATAGATCGAATCAAATATTTTTTAATATTAAATGCTATACTATAGAATTGTACTATATAATTGTGACGTGAGAAAAAAAACTAAAATTATATATCGATAGATTAATCGTTATATTCTATGGTCTATGGTAAGTATGAGTATTGAATATTTCCTTTCAATTCTATATTATATTTTTTCGATAGTCATATTCATTATGACTAGCTAATAGGAATCGCCAAGAATGCAAATATAAGTATATTAAATTAATTAATAGCTAACAATAGTTTATTGAATCCCTATGCAGGTATAATTTATCTTATGTGAGCCTGCTTAGCTCAGAGGTTAGAGCATCGCATTTGTAATGCGATGGTCATCGGTTCGATTCCGATAGCCGGCTTTTCTCTATTTATTTTCTTCGAGTTTTTACATGATTGAGAATGCCCTTTTGAAATCCGAAATCAAATAATATCGAAAAATATATTTTTTATCTTATAGGAACTTACAACTATGCCATGAAAAGAATCCCTTTTATCTATTTTTTATCTATATAGAATCTTTATATAGAATATATATATATATATATATATAGAATATATATAGAATAGAAAGGTCTGGATATTTATTCATCTAATTATTCTTTAGAGTACAAGTACACTACTTCCGTAAACTTCGCTTCATTTATCATTTAGTTCAGTTTTAGTTTAGGTTTATTCTGTAAAATGAAATTTCATCAATAAGAATTCAATATAAATAAGAATAAGGAGTCTTTATGTCGCGTTACCGGGGACCTCGTTTCAAAAAAATACGCCGCCTGGGAGCTTTACCGGGACTAACTAATAAAAGGCCTAGAGCCGGAAGTGATCTTAGAAACCAATCACGTTCCGGTAAAAAATCTCAATATCGTATTCGTCTAGAAGAAAAACAAAAGTTGCGTTTTCATTATGGTCTTACAGAACGACAATTGCTTAAATACGTTCGTATCGCCGGCAAAGCCAAGGGGTCAACAGGTCAGGTTTTACTCCAATTACTTGAAATGCGCTTGGATAACATCCTTTTTCGATTGGGTATGGCTCCGACTATTCCTGGAGCCCGTCAATTGGTTAACCATAGACATATTTTAGTCAATGGTCGTATAGTAGATATACCAAGTTATCGCTGCAAACCCCGAGATATTATTACGGCGAGGGATGAACAAAACTCTAGAGCTCTGATTAAAAATTCTTTCGATTCATCCTCTCAGGACGAAATGCCAAAACATTTGACTCTTCAACCATTCCAATATAAAGGATTAGTCAATCAAATAATAGATAGTAAATGGGTCGGTTTGAAAATAAATGAATTGCTAGTCGTAGAATATTATTCGCGCCAGACCTAAACCTAACGAAAAGAAAATAAAAAATCACAAGGGTTCGGACAATTTTGATCCCTTTCGTCGAAGTAAATTAACCTAAGGTTAAGATAAATAAGAGTTTGATCCGGATTTTTCTCCGATTTAGGTATCATAGAACGGGAGGGAGGTTTTCATTCCTTGTCTACTCTTTTCCTTTCAGTATTTTCCGTGACACAGTAATTAGTAATAAAATATATATCAAAGAAAGGTCTAACTGTTTTGTGTTGGAATATAATTTTATATATTTTACTCTTTTGGTTAGTAAGATCAGTGAATTAGATGAAGGTACGGAAAGAGAGGGATTCGAACCCTCGGTAAACAAAAGCCTACATAGCAGTTCCAATGCTACGCCTTCAACCACTCGGCCATCTCTCCTACATAATGATTATGACCCAAAAACCGAGTGAATAGCGAGCCGGTACTAGTAGATTATTGGATAGGAACGACCAATTAATTCTAATTATAACTATAAAAAATAGATAAATTTTCATCAAAGTCAAAGAAAGATCTTTCTTTTGAGGTTAGGCGGATAAATATAAAATATGAAAACTGTTAGAAACATTCTATTCATGTTTGCAAAACCAGCCTTCGCCTCTTTTTCTGTTATTTTA